CATTCCTCGAAAGAAGTTTTGATGGGATCCCTATCTACCAAAATTTTAACTTCTGGTTCCGGCGAACGAATAATCATTGAGTCCTCCTCTTTCCGTACAACACATAACATATAACGAGACTTGCCAACAGTTATGATCGATATTTCGAATTCGTTTATTTTCATTTACCTTCGACATTTATCTATTTTTGATTTAGTTATTCACTAGACCAATTATGATCTGGAAGTTTATTCAGGGCAAGTGTTCGAATATATTATGACATAGCTATATGGCGCCTAACGGACCCATTTCCTTTTGAATATTAGAAAACCCCTTATTTTCGGATTGATGCAAAAACTTTTTTTTGTTTGTTCAATCTAATTTATTCATAATTAGAAGCTACTAGATGGAGCTATTTCATGTTTTACATAGAACATATTACTTTACTTCTATTTATATTTAATTAGAATTAATATTTTTTGAAATAAATATTAATTCTAATTAAATAGGAAACTCTATTTTCTATTTAAATTCTTAACTATTACTATTGTGTAGCGTTTCTTTTTACGAAATGTAATGATCTTAGATTAGAATTAGAAGGGATATAATCAAATAATTTGATTGGCCCTTCGCAGAAGAATGCTCTATTTTATTCGTTATATTCTGTTTTTCTTTGCCTCTTTGACTGTATGGGGTCAAAGGGATCAAAAGCTTTCTTTTTTTTCGATTTTTATTCGAAACGCCTCGTGATCTTCAACCAATTCTGCGCTTCAATATAATTACCTGGAGTAAGCGCTATCGCTTGTTTCCAATATTCAGCGGCTTGATTGAACCAAGCTTCCGCAATTTCAGAATCTCCCTGCCGAATGGCCTGTTCTCCCCGGTCGAAATAGGTAAGTTAATTCCTTCCCTTAGAACCGTACTTGAGAGTTTCACCTCATACGGCTCGTCGGTCAATTGTCCCATTTTCATTTTTATCTACCCTCTAGAACTATAAATAACTAAAATGAAATGTGATGTGATTTCTCAGAGATCGATCCCACTTTTTATTGGGTTAACCAAAAAATAATACGTTCCATAAGTTTCAAACTTTTCTTTTTATTTTGATCATAAGTTTTATCTTTTATCCCACCCTCAAGAAAGTATAAAGTAGAGGCATCTCTCTTTATAATTTTAAGAAAGGTACCTATCTCGGTTTCACATATAAATTTATATAGAATTATTGAAAAAGACTTTCCTTCAGAAAGACTTACTCTCTTTCTTTGGGATCAGATCCTACGCCGCTGCTCAATACCCTTCTTAGTGGATTGACTTTATTACATAAGTCGATTCCTAACCATTATCTCATAGCATGACATAAGTAAGCAGTTTTTCTTCTATATTAAATTAATTATATATCTAATTAATTTAATTTATAATTAGCTAAAAACGTACTAATTTATCTTTATGGCGCTTTGTCTATCAATTAGATCCTTTACCGCTATCCATAGAATAAAGTATATAGGCATATCTATGTCTTCATAATTCAATTTCTATGAAATTTTTTTCTTTGCTACAGCTGATAAAAATCGTTTTTTGGACGATACATATGTAGAAAGCCTATAATTTGTTTTGTTTCTAGTATTTACTATCTGATTTGCTTTTTACTTTTTTTCTATAGTGGAGATAGTCGCACGTAATGACAGATCACGGCCATATTATTAAAAGCTTGTGGTAAAAATGGGTTTCGTTCGAGTGCTCTAAAATTATATTCCAAAGCTTTTGTATGTTCCCCATTACTTGTGTGGATAAGGCCTGTATTATAGAGTATATAACTTCGATCATAGGGATCAATTTCAAGTCGCATAGCTTCATAATAATTTTGTAAAGCTTCCGCATAATTTCCTTCGGATTGCGCTGACATCCGTTACGGTCTTCATTATTCGATAAATATCCGTTCCAGAACCATACGTGAGATTTTTATCTCATACGGCTCCTCCTTTATGTTCATAATGAGAAATAATACAGGGAATAAAAAAAACGATTGAAATATTCTCATTATAAACCGAGCGGGGCTAATGTTTTTACAATAAATTTCTAGCCAACCTTCCTGCAGGGGACCTTTTCTTAACATTAAGCGTATTGAGAATTTATACTCGATCTAAATAAAAATGTTAGAAAGGGTAACCCCAACAATTTCTTTGTCCTCAACGCCTCCTACCAAATTTCGCGGAATTAGTCACTTCAACAGTCTTCGATGGTTATACAGGTACCAAAAGTACAAACGAGATGGATATTTGTTATCACAACCATTTTTGTTTTGTTAATCCGGATCCTGTTATTAAGGAAGGGAAAAGTTTCTAACAAAGTGTTCATGTTGTTGATTCCTAGGTGTAGTGCTTCTTCCCTTATGCCGCCTAGTGGTATGGAATAGGATTGACCTGTAATAAATATATATATAATATAGAACCTACCTAGTAGGTGGTGGTGTAACCTTTCGCTCAATACTAGAATCGACAATTGAAGCATCTGGGGCTGCATT